TCGCTTTAGACAATGATCCAATCAGAGAAATCATTGGAATTTTTGTATCTAGCTTTTTAATAGTATTATCTATTAGAAAGAAGTTTTCTAGCATTTGACTGCGTACCACTGAAGGATTTAATCGCACATTTGAAAGATAGCCTAGAAAGTCAAGAGAATATTTGCATAATTGGTTTATACGGACCCCTCCTGATTGAGACCACACATAAAAATGATATTGCCATAAATTGATAAAGTAATATTTCCACTTATTCATCAGAAGAGGCGTATCATTTGAAGCAAGAATAGATTTTCCTTGATATCTAACAAAATGTATGAAGGGATCCTTGAACAAGCATAGGTTGTTCTGAAAATCATTAGAAAAGACTTCTACAAGATGTTCGATTTTTCCATAGAAATAGATCCGTTCAAGAAAGATTGCAGAAGATGTTGATCGTAAATGATAGGATTGGTTACGGAGAAAAAGGAAAATGAATTCGCACTCACATATATGAGAATTATATAGGAAAAAAAAGAATCTTGGATTCAAATTCAAAATAGAAATGGATTTCTTTGAAGTAATAAGACTCTTCAAATTCAAATACTCGTAGAAAAAAAACCGTAATAAATGCAAAAAAGAGGCATCTTTTAACCAGCAGCGAAAGGCTTGAACCAAGATTTCAAAATGGATGGGGTGAGGTATTACTACATCTAACACAGAATTTAAATGTGCGAATTTGTCCTCTAAAAAAGGAAATATTGAATAAATTGATTTTAAATTATGAGATTTTGCTACTTCTTTCCCTTGTAAATAAGATACTAATCTTAGGGAAAATGGAATTTCCGCAATGACTGCAAATCCTGCCGATATGATTTGAGAATACAAATTCTTATTGTGCCCAAAAAATTGATTTTGTTTCGAATCATTAGCAGAAATAAGCAAATGATTCTCTTGATACATTTGAGTAATTAAACGTTTCACAATTAGTGAACTGGATTTATTGTCATAACGCACACTTTCCAACAAAATGGATGATTTATTTCTATTGAAACCATAATCATGAGCAAGCGTATAAATATACTCCCGAAAAATAAGTGGGTATAGGAAGTCATATTGGCGAGATCTATTTAGTTCTAAATAGAATTGAAGTTCCTCCATTTCAAACTCGATTTGAACCAAAGCAAGGGTGGGGGATCTAATCGGTTATCAAATGATACATAGTGCGATAGAGTCAAACCAAGGTATTCTTATAGTAAGAATAAACAAAAATAGATACCTCGAAGATAGGTGGATTCATCAACGGATTCTCTATCCTCTCTTTTTCCATTTAATTGATGTATGTTTGTTCTAGGATAAGAAGATGGTTAGAAATCCTTTATTTTTTTCAACCTAATCGCTCTTTTGATTTTGGAAAAAAATATCTTTTCTTTATCAATATACTGCTTCTTCTACACATTCATGCTTAACCCATAATAAATAGGGAATAACTAATAGTTAGGACTCAAAAAAAATCAATAATCCCCTCATGAGAAAGATCTTTACCGCATTAGGCACTAATTTAGTTTTAACGGTTAATTAGATCGGGTAATCCTTCAAATTAAGAAAAGAAGCTCGTTTTGCTTTTTGTTTCCCCATAATTTGGTCCCTAGGGCTCTATCCATTTATTCACTCGACCCAACTTTGAATTCAATTGATTTTTTTGTTACAAAAAAAAAAATAGATTCTTAAAATTCTTTATTGATACGACATGCTGTTTTTTCCACATATTCCTTTTAGGATCAGTCGTGGTCTTAGAAACTCTACCGATGGTATGGACGAATCCCTTTCTTCATCCAAATGTGTAAAAGATGCTAGCCGCACTTAAAAGCCGAGTACTCTACCGTTGAGTTAGCAACCCCCTAAAGAAATAGAATGTGGAGATATAACCGGAATCAAAAATATGAAATTTCCTAATGCAATCAAACCCTTCAATTAGCAAGAAATTAAATTAAATAAAAATTTCGACTCGATTTTTAGCATTCATTTAAAGGTTCAGATCTGCTAAAAATACAAGAAATTTTCATAGAAAATAAAAACATAGAACGAGAAAAAGTGAAAATTGATAGACTACCTCTCGTGTTACCCCATTATTATTCATTAATAAAATAACTTCTTGTATCACGCAAAAAAATCTCATTTCTTGTATCGCAACAAATTCAAAGAATCTATCATTTAAATTTGAAATAAAGTAAAAACTCCTGGAGCATTGATAAGGATAAATAGAAATGGATCCATTTATCCACGATCTAATTATATTTGTTCGATATATTGTTGTCAATATGATTGTGAATATTTAATATAAATGATGATAAAAGAATATAAAAAAACTATAAGAATAAAATAAAAAAAATGGATTTCCATTTTTTTCTTATTCATATTTCTTAGTATTTTATTTCTTTTAATAAAATACTAAGAAATATGAATAGGGCAAAGGAAAAAAGGAGGGGGAGGATATAATAAAGAAAAATTTATCCAAAGCTATATATGAGTCATCCACACCTCTTTTTTGTATTTCATTAATGAAAAATGAATGACATTTTTTTTAACTAAAATCAAATTTAAGTTCCGTAAAACCCCGCCTTCTTTAAAATATCATGAACAGTTCCTGTAGGCTGAGCGCCCCTTTCAAGGAAATATAAAATAGCGGGAACATTTAAATAGGTTTGATTAGATATCGGATCATAAAAACCCACTTTTCGAAGATCTCTTCCTTCTCTTCGGGATTGAACATCAACTGCAACGATTTGATAAACGGCTCATTGGGATAGAATAGATGGAATTGAATAAAAAATACCCCCCCCCAGAAACGTATAAGAAGTTTTCTCCTCGTACGTCTCGAGAAAAAATGATTAGAAGTTATATCTATGCATGAAATTAGAATGTCAAATCGATCCATAATCCAGCAAATCCATGAGACATTTAACCCCTTCTTTTTACCCTTTCTTTTCCTTCTTATTTTTTCGAAAAAGCAAAAAACATTCATACTCTCATAACTCAAGTTGGATAACTCTCAAATAGCTCTCAAAATTCTTAGGTATTTTCTTATTGAGTGGTCTCTAACCCTTTTTTGTTTGTCTTGTCTAGAATCGATTTTGATTCTTTATTCTGATCTAGTAGTTGAGACAATTGAAAACGGTATTTCCTTGTTCCAGGATCCTTTATCTTTGCCTTGAATCATTGGGTTTAAACATTAGTTCGGAGATCTTTAATAATTTCAAAAAATGGCAGCAACATGCCCCTTTTTTCTCTTTTTTTTGTTTGTGATCTCTTTCTATCAAAGAATCATATGAACAATTGATTCCCGCACGATAACCTTTTGATCGAAAGAGTTTTACCAATTCCAACAATTTGACTTTTTGATTTGAAAATGCTTTGAGTCGGACCCTTTCAATTTCTATATCAAAAATAGACTTACGTACGAAGTTGGAACAACTTATTGATTTGTCTTAACTAACCCTAGATCCTTTCCCCTTAAAAATAAATCTTTTCTACTCGAGCTCCATCCTATACTATTTATATTCCAACCCAACAAAAACACGGATTCTAATAGAACAGAAAAAAGAATGTCGAGCCAAGAGCACTTTGATTTCTATATAATAAAAAAAAGTGGTGGTTTTGATATCCACAGCCAATTGATCATGTCCTTCAAGTCGCACGTTGCTTTCTACCACATCGTTTCAAACGAAGTTTTACCATAACATTCCCCTAGTTTTTTTTGAATAGGTATGTAATTGATTCAGTTAGGAAATCCTGAATAGTCATTGGTTCAGTCTGTGCGTAGTAATCTATAGTTCTTCCTAATATACTTAACTTATATGAGACTTATTTTATTCTTCTATATGAATAGATTATGAATAGATGAAAATCAAATATGAAAACAATAAATAGGTAATTGATGATGAAGAATAGGTAATTGATGATGAAGAAAAAGTCTCAGTAAAAATTCAAATTAACCTGATTTTTCTTATATAAAATATATATTTTTATTTGTGTAATAAAAAAGAAAAATATACCAGGAATATTCTCAATTTTAAATAAAAGAAAACAAATCAAAAAAATCTTTTTGAATCCGCCTTACATTGTCTCTTCAAATAAGTCGATAGAATAGATTCGACAATCTCACAGTTCTTCAATTCAAGTACTAACTAAGGACTTCTAAAAAATCAATATAAATAAATAAATATTGAATTGAAAAAAAAAGACTGATAAAGGAGAAAGTTGAATTGAACTGTTTTTCTTTTATTTCATTCTGAAATAGAAAATCAGAATCACAAAGTATAAGAAATTTCCGTATCTATCAGGTAGGCTGAACAATTCAATTCTACTAATTGGAAGTAATTATACATATTATGTGTTAAATATGTAGTTTCTATTTAGTTTAATATCTATAATTAAGGTAAGGACTCAGAAACAAATAATAATATTAAAAAAAATCGCAACAGGACCTATTAGGTTAGCAATCCCTGTGTATAAACCTCCTTTTTTTGTAAGGCTTCTTTGGCTTGAGGTTCAACTAATCTTTCCCGAAAGTAAAGCAGATGGGGTGTATGAATCACACCCGTGTCAATTGTTAATGGCGTTACAATTATTCATTAGAATCAAACATCAAATAACCTAAGAGATCCCAAGAAAAAACATATTTTCATATGTAATTTGATTTTTGATTAATGAGATTTGGACTGGACATAGACAGATATTCAAATGGATATCTTATATTACTGATTAACCCCTATCTCCTCTCCCAATTGAATTTTATGGGAATGATGAATCATAAAAAGAGAATGCCCAATATTTGATTGACTCTTATTCTTCTATTCTTATCTTAGAAGGTAGTTAAGAAAGATTCATTTTTTTTTCTTTTATTTTATCTTTATTCTGATATAGAAAACGAGTATGCTCTGGGACGGAAGGATTCGAACCTTCGAATAGCGGGACCAAAACCCGTTGCCTTACCACTTGGCTACGCCCCATTTTGATTTCTATTTGAAACTACTAAAGAGTAATATGGGGATTCCTTTTTCGTCAATTCCAGTTCCTAAAATGTATGAAATGGATTAGTTTTTTGTTAGGATTTTGACACGTCTAGATATAGAATTCAACCGAATTTATTGATCATTACATAGAATTCAATTAAGATATTGTATGAAAGTCTCATTTCTTCAATTCTCTTCTAAAAAAAAAAAAAAGAAAAATGGAAGGGCTTTTTTGATTGGATGAGTTCAAAGAAATATGTTTTTTTGAATCAGACTTATTTTCCTTTCTTCATTTTTTCCTTATCTCAAAAACATATTAATAACTCAATCAAAATAATCTCCAAGAAAAAAATTTTGTTATGCTTAATATCTTTAATTTGATCAGTATTTGTTTGAATTCTACGCCGTTTTCGGGTAGTTTTTTATTCGCCAAATTGCCCGAAGCCTATGCTTTTTTGAATCCAATCGTCGATGTTATGCCAGTAATACCTCTTCTCTTTTTTCTCTTAGCCTTTGTTTGGCAAGCCGCTGTAAGTTTTCGATGAGATCCTTAACACTGTCCCAGAAAAATTCATGATTTATTCGAGAAAAAAAAAATGATAATAATTGAAAAAATCAGATAAGTATAAGTCTTACAGTATGAAGGAACCCTCAATTCAAACTTTGAAATTTTTGGATAGCCGCGAGAAATCTGGATTACCCCATTTCCTCATTCTGACCCGTTTTTGATCGAAAACACTACTTAGACTTAGAGTCCACCACAATATATCTAAGTATGAAAGAAATTCTTTTGTAATGAAAGATTCAACTCTTATTTCAAATCAATTTTTGAAAACTCTTTTCCACAATTTCTAGAAAGAAACCGCTTGATTTCTTGGTGTCAAGGTCAACAAAATAGGATATGTGGTCTAAAAACAGGGAATCTATTCTCTCTTTTTTTTTTTGAAAAAATAAAATGATCTTGGAGATTGTGTAATGCTTACGCTCAAACTCTTTGTTTATACCGTAGTAATATTCTTTGTTTCGCTCTTCATCTTCGGATTCCTATCTAATGATCCGGGACGTAATCCCGGACGCGAAGAATAAAACAAAAAAAGTGGGGTTCCTCCCTTCATTTTTATAAATGGTATTAGGATTTGATTGATTCTATTGTCAAAAAACGGAAGGGAAAGAGAGGGATTCGAACCCTCGGTACGAATAACTCGCACAACGGATTAGCAATCCGACGCTTTAGTCCACTCAGCCATCTCTCCTAATTGAAAAAGGATAATTACTATGTTATAGTTCACAAAAAGGAATGATAATGCTTGAAAAAAAAGCCCCTCTTTCATTTTCATTTTATTTGATTCTTTCTTTTCTTATTCTTATATATATAGATTTTATCTAATCTATTTGAAATAGAAATTCAAATAAATAGATTATTATATAGATACCCCTTTTATCAACAATTTCATTCCATATATTTTTTTTATAGAAATATAAAAAATAGAAAATAAAGATATAAATATATATCAAAAATTTAAGAAAGGGTTCTATAGTCTATAAAGATATTTCAAATAAAAAAATATCGCGGGGCTTTTTTGATTTCAAATTTCCCCGGCTTGGCCTGGTCAGACCGACCCGGCCGGGCTCTTTTTTTTTTCAAATCAAATCCATTTTTTTTTTATCTATGATTATCTATGATTCCTATAATTCCGCGATCTCCCTTTGCTTGCTGTAGCAAAAAAATCTTGGTATTTAATTAAATTAATTAAATTAAAGTGAAAGAATAATTAGAAGCGGAAAAGGACTCTTTCTGTTTCTATGATAGAATATATAACCAAAAAGACATTTCTATTCTTTCTTTTCTTACTTCTTTTCTTTCTCTTATTTAGAATTTTTATTTATTATATTACTAAATAATACAAATTATTTGGATAAAAAATAAAAAGAAAAAGCTAATGGGTATCCCCCTTTCTAATTTTATCAAGCCTTCTAACGAAAGACGGCAACGCTCTAATTTTCAGGATTTTTTCTGATCCTATCTTGAGGACGCCAGAGTCCTTTGTTTGACAAAGAGTCCATTTATATACAATAATCACATTGTAGCGGGTATAGTTTAGTGGTAAAAGTGTGATTCGTTCTATTAACCCCCTCAGTAGTTAAGGGATCTTTCGGTTTGATTCATATTCCGATTAAAAACTTTATTTCTGAAAAGGATTAAATCCTTTACCTCTCAATGAAATACTCGAGGAATAATCTAAATTCTCGTGATTTGTCTCCAAAGGTCAATTATAAATTGAAAAATTGGATTATGAAATTACGAAACATAATTTTTTTTTATTGGATCAATATTTCCAATTGAATAAGTATGAATAAAGGATCCATGGATAAAGAGATAGAAAAGTCTATTTCTAATCGTAACTAAATCTTCACTTTTTTTTTGATAGGATAGATTGAAGCAAAATAGCTATTAAACGATAACTTTAGTTTACTAAAGGCATCGACGTCTTTCTTCTTCTAGCTCGG